GAATAAATCATACTTTCATACAATATCTTAATTGAATTATATGTAATGATCAATAAATTAAGTTTAATTCTATGTCGGCATGTATAAAAATTCTAGTAATCTATTTTATAGATATTTACACTGGAGTTGACGAACAACCAGTACTACTATTAGTGTTTATTAGTGTCGACTAGAAATGGGGCGTGGCCAAGTGGTAAGGCAACGGGTTTTGGTCCCGCTATTCGGAGGTTCGAATCCTTCCGTCCCAGAGCATACCTGACCCATGATCATTTTCTTTTTTTTTTTTTAATAGATAATAAAATATCTATCTATATCATAATAAAATATATCAAAATAAAGATTGTCTTTTCCAACAGTCTTCCGTTTAAGAGTATAATATTGGTATAAAATTGGTAGAGAATGTTATTCTTGTTTCTTTTTGTTTTAATATGAAATCTGAATCATATCTTTTTCACAAATTGAATCTAGTTCAAATAACACGCATATTAAATTTAATCTATTTGTGATTTGTAAAATATTACTATTTTTCAATATGAAAGATGAAAAAATAACAACCCAAATCTTCACTCTTTCCTTACATCAGTCTTTTTTTTATCTATCTTTTTTTTAGTAATCATTGAGGGGTTAATCCAATATGGATTTATCTCTCTCTTATGATGATAAAATGATGATAAAAAGCTAATGTCTTTACTCTAAAACCTTATGCAAAATTAAAATAATGATATCAGGTAGTAAATTATTCAATCAATTAAATCTTTTGAATGATTGCTTATGAGTTCTTGGTACTCGAAGAAGTGTTAAATTGTTGAATTTATCCTATCATGAAGATAGGGATTCAAAATAACTTGTTTATTCGTGTTTATTTATTCGTGTTATGTTAGTTATAATTATAAATAATAAAAAACAATAAAAATAATTATAAAGAATAAAAAATGGGGTCAAATTGATTGAATTCTTGCGGAGACTTCTTCATAAATTATCCATTCTTGATATATAAAAAAAGTATATATTACTATGTACCGACCGAACCGATGATTATTCATGATTCCATAATCGAATCAATTACATACTGGTTCCAAACCGAAGGAATGTTATGGTAAAACTTCGTTTAAAACGATGTGGTAGAAAGCAACGTGCGACTTGAAGGACATGATCAGCTGTGGATTCTTACATCCACCATTTTTTTATATTTTATATAGGAATGAAAGTGCTCTTGGCTCGACATCATTTGTTCTGTTCCACTGGAACTCTCATTTTTTGAGTGTTGTGATGTAATATAGTACACGATGGAGCTCGAGTAGAAAGTATTGATTCTCAAGGGCAAGAATCTAAGGTTAGTATCGATCAATAAATTGTAACAACTTCGTAAGTATATTTTCGAGATATAAATCTAAAGTATCCAATTCGAGAAAATTGAAAAGTCAAATTTGTTGAAATTGGTAAAACTCTTTCGATCAAATCAAAAGTAAAGTGTAGGAATCAACCATTCGTATGATTCTTTGATAGAAATAAATCCCAAAAATGGTATGTTGCTGCCATTTTGAAACGATTTAAAGATCACCGAAGTAATGTCTAAACCCAATGATTCAAGGCAAAGATAAAGATCCTGGAACAAGTAAATACCCTTTTCAATTGTCTCAACAACTAGATCAGAATGAAGAATAAAAATAGATTCTAAAGGAGACAGACAAAAAGGGGTTAGAGACCACTCAATAAATGAAATACCTAAAAGGTTTTTTTGAGTTATTTTAGAATTATTCAACTTGAGTTATGAGGGTGCAAATTTCAAATACCATTTTTGGTTGGGAAAAATAAGAAAAAAAGTACTTAAATCAATAATCTAATTAATTTGATGATTTTATGGATATATTTTATATTCGAATTCTATATATAGACATCATCATAATTTCGAATTTTCTCGAGCCGTACGAGGATAAAACTTCTTATACGTTTCTAGGGGGGGGTATTGTTCATCTATCCCAATGAGCCATTTATCGAATCGTTGCAATTGATGTTCGATCCCGACGAGAGGGAAGAGATCTTCGTAAAGTGGGTTTTTATGATCCGATAAAGAATCAAATCTATTTAAATGTTCCTGCTATTCTATATTTCCTTGAAAAAGGCGCTCAACCTACAGGAACAGTTCATGATATTTCAAAAAAGGCGGGAGTTTTTACGGAACTTCGGCTTAATCAACAAACAAAATAAAATTAATGAAATATAAAAAAAGAAGATGCGGATGATTTGTATATAGCTTTGTATAACCTTTTAGTTTCTTTGCTATTTCCTCTTTTTTTATATTCATATCATACTTAATTTATTATTGTTACTGTAGAGTAGAATGTTGTCTTTTATAACGACAAAAATCTATTTGATTTCTATCAAATTTGATTTATATCAATAAAATAGATAGAAAAAGATCAAGTGAATAAATAATAAATGAAGTATCGGGTTTATAAATATAAAATTTTCAGATTACTCTTAATGAGGTGGTTTTCGGTGGAACTCTAGAACAAATAAAAAACACAAAGGATTAAACTTGTTTATTTGACTTTTGACTAAACCTCATTTTTTTTTTCTACTTTTCCCCCTATCTTCCTTAATTTCTTCTTCCCCCAATATTGTATATAAATATTATATATATGTAGTGCCAATCCAACAAAAGTCCTTAGTTTTTTTTATTAAAATCGATTGAAATTGGAATTATTATATTAGTTCTATTTCTAATTTGTTTTCTCTTTTGTATTCTTTTCTCAACATTCATATTGACAACAGTGTATCAAATAAATATAATCCGATCGTGGATAAAAGGATCCATTTATATCTCCGTCCCATAGATTTATTTCAGTCAAACAATGGTCTCTTGGATTTTATGTGATACAACAAGTCTTTTTTTGATTAAGATTAAAACAATAAAAATCTATATACTAATTAATTAAATATACTAATTAATCAATAACATAAGAGACAAGGGGCGTTCTATAAATATTTTACTTTAATTCCTATAATCCCTATTTTTATCTGATAATTTTTTGCATTTTCATCGGATCTGTTCATTTTTATTATGTTCAGAATATAATCAATTATAAATTAAAAAATTTTTGCTATTTTAATGTTTTGATTGGTTTTGATTGCGTTGTGCAATTCCATTTTTTTTTTTTAATTTATTGGGATTCCGATTGTATCTACACATTCTAATTATTTTATTTGGGTTGCTAACTCAACGGTAGAGTACTCGGCTTTTAAGTGCGGCTAGCATCTTTTACACATTTGTATGAAGCAACAAATTCATCCATACCAGCGGCAGAGTTTGTAAGACCACGACTGATCCTGAAAGGAATGAATGGAAAAAGCAGCATGTCGTATCGATGGATAATTCTGAGAATAGTTCATTCTTAACGAATAGGTCCAAACCTTTATTTTAATTATTTTAATTCTTGACGTGTAATAAAATAAAAAAGAAATTTGGTCGAGGGAATAAATGGGTAGAGCCTAACTATGGTTCCAATTATAGGGAAACAAAAAGTAATGAGCTTCTGTTCTTAATTTTTGACTGATTGCCCGATCTAATTAGACGTTAAAAATATATTAGTGCTTAATGCGGGAAAGACTTTTCCCATGAGTGGATTAAAAATTTCTTATGAGTCCTAATTATTAACTATTACCCATTATAGGGTAGAGATAAATGTGTAGAAGAAGGCAGTATATTGATAAAGATTTTTTTTTCAAAATCAAAAGAGCGATTGGATTGAAAAAATAAAGGACTTCGAACCATCTTGTTACCCTAGAATGAACATAAATCAATTAGATGTAAAAAGAGAGGTTAGAGAGTCTGTTGATGAGTCTTACTTGTTTCCGAGGTATCTATTCTTTTCTTATCGTACTATAATACCTTGTTTTGACTGTATCGTACTATGTATCATTTGATAACCCAATAAATCACCTATTTCTTTTCTGGTTCAAATCTAATTTAAAATGGAAGAATTTCAAGGATATTTCGAACTAGATGGATATCAGCAACATGACTTCCTATACCCACTTATCTTTCGGGAGTATATTTATGCACTTGCTCATGATCATGGTTTAAATAGATCCGTTTTGTTGGATAATGTAGGTTATGACAATAAATCTAGTTTACTAATTATAAAACGTTTAATTAGTCGAATGTATCAACAGAATCATTTGATTATTTCCGCTAATGATTCTAACCAAAATAAATTTTTTGGGTACAACAAAAATTTGTATTCTCAAATAATATCGGAGGGATTTGCAGTCATTGTGGAAATTCCGTTTTCCCTACGATCAGTATCTTCCTTAGAAGCGACAGAAACAGAAATTGTAAAATCTTATAATTTACGATCACTTCATTCACTATTTCCTTTTTTAGAGGACAAATTCCCACATTTAAATTATGTATCAGATGTACTAATACCCTACCCCATTCATCTGGAAATCTTGGTTCAAACCCTTCGCTATTGGGTGAAAGATCCCTCTTCTTTGCATTTATTACGACTCTTTCTTCACGAGTATTATAATTATAATAGGAATAGTCTTATTACTCCAAATAAATTTATTTTTTCAAAAAGTAATCCACGATTATTCTTGCTCCTATATAATTCTCATGTATGTGAATATGAATCCATCTTCCTTTTTCTTCGTAATCAATCTTCTCATTTACGATTAACCTCTTATGGGATCTTTTTTGAGCAAATTCATTTCTATGAAAAGATAAAATATCCGGTAGAAAATGATTTTACGGTCGCCATCTTATGGTTCTTCAAGGATCCTTTTATGCATTATGTTAGATATCAAGGAAAATCAATTCTGGCTTCGAAAGATACCCCTCTTTTGATGAATAAGTGGAAATATTATCTTGTCAATTTATGGCAATGTCATTCTTATGTTTGGTCTCAACCAGGAAGGATTTATATAAACCAATTATCCAAGCATTCCCTTTATTTTTTGGGTTATTTTTCAAGTATGCGACCAAACCTTTCAGT